AATCTTATTTCCTTTCTGTCTGAAACCTTGGCACAAATCAAAACTACGATCCTCTCAGAAAGATCTAATGAAAAATAAAAAAGAAAAAGATGATTTTTGTTTTTTAACAGTTTGGGGAATGGAAACTGAACTTCCCTTTTGTTCGCCCCGAAAACGACTTTCCTTTTTTAAACCCATCTTAAAGGAATTTGAAAAAAAAATGGGAAACTGTAAAAAGAAGTATTTTCGAGTTCTAACTGTTTTCAAAGGAAAACTAAAATTACTTCGAAAAGTTTCAAAAGAAACAAAAAAATGGGTTATCAAAAGTGTTATTTTTATAAAAAAAATACTAAAAAAACTTTCCAAAGTAAATCCAATTCTATTTTTTAGATTAAGAGAAGTAGGAGTATATGCATCAACCGAAATTAAAGAAGAAAAAGATTCCATAAGAAGCAATCAGATAATTCACGAATCCTTTAGTCAAATTACATCTCCGAGTTGGACAAATTCTTCATTGACAGAAAAAAAAATGAAGGATTTGACTGATAGAACAAGTACAATTCGAAATCAAATAGAAAGAATCACAAAAGAGAAAAAAAAAGTAACTCCAAGAATAAATAATCTTAGTCCTACAAGTTATAATGCTAAAAGGTTCGAAAAACGGCAAATATTAAAAATAAGGAATGCTCGATTAATCTATAAATTACTCCCCCTTTTCAAAATTTTTATTGAAAAAATATACACGGCTCTATTTTTATCTATCATTAATATTCCCAGAATAAATACAGAACTTTTTCTTAAATTAACAAAAAAAATTATTGATAAATCCATTTACAATAATGAAAGAAAAGAAGAAAAAATTAATAAAAAAAAGAAACCTCCAATTCCGTTTATTTCGACTATAAAAAAGCCACTTGATAATATTAGTAATATTAAAAGAAATTCACATATTTTTTATGACTTATCCTACATGCCACAAGCATATGTATTTTACAAATTATCACAAATCCAAGTTAGTAACTCGTTAAGACCTGTTGTTCAATATCAAGGAATCCCCCCTTTTCTTAAGCCTAAAATAAAGGATTCTTGTGAAACACGAGGAATGTTTCATTCGAAATTATCAGATAAAAAAATTCCGAGTTATGAAATGAATCCATGGAAAACCTGGTTACGAGGACATTATCAATACCATTTATCTCAGATTAGATGGTCTAGATTAATACCAGAAAAATGGCGAAATACAGTTTCTCAGCGTCGTATAGCTAAAAAGGAAAATTTAAGCAAACGGCATTCATCTGAAAAAGACTCATTAATGAATTACAAAAAACAATTTGAAGTATATTCATTATCGAATCAAAAAGATAATTTTCTAAAATACTATAGATATGATCTTTTATCATATAAATTTCTTAATTATGAAAATAAAGCGGAATGCTTTTTTTCTAGATCTCCCCTTCACGGAAATAAGAACAAAGAGATTTCTTATAACACGTCTAAAGAAACCCTTTTTGATATGCTCAGGAACATCCCTATTAAAAATGATCTAGGAAAGGTCGATATTATATATATGGAAAAACCGTCCGATAGAAAATATTTCGATCGGAAAATTTTCTATTTTTTTATTAGACAAAAAATCGGTATTGAGGCCTCAATCATAATCGATACCAATAGGAATCAAAATACTCAAATTCGTACTAATAATTCTCAAATAATTTCTAAAAAAGATCTTTTTTATCTTATGATTCCAGAGATCAATCTAGCAAACTCCCACAAAGGATTTTTTGATTGGATGGGAATGAATGAAAAAATGCTAAAGCGTCCCAGATCAAATCTGGAACTTTGGTTCTTCCCAGAATTTGTGTTACTTTATAAGACATATAAACTGAAACCTTGGTTTATACCAAGCAAATTGCTGCTTTTAAATTTAGATATAAGTGAAACTAAAGAAACTAAAAAGATCAATGAAAAGGAAAAAGAAAGTTTTTTGATAGCATCAAATAAAAAGTATCGAAATAAAGAAGAAAAAGAACTCACAAGCCAAGTGGATCGAAGATCTGTTCTCTCAGAACAAAAAGATATTGAAGCAAATTATGCAACAAGATCGGACATGAAAAAAGGGAAAAAGAAAAAACAATACAAAAGCAACACGGAAGCAGAACTAGATTTCTTCCTGAAACGTTTTTTGCTTTTTCAATTGAGATGGGATGAGACTTTGACTCAAAGACTGATCAATAATATCAAGGTATATTGTCTCCTGCTTAGACTGATAGATCCAAGAAAAATTACTATATCCTCGATTCAAAAGAGAGAAATGAATTTGGATATAATGCTGATTCAGAAGAATTTAACTCTTTCAGAATTGATGAAAAAGGGAGTATTGATTCTAGAACCCATTCGTTTGTCTGGAAAAAAAGATGGGCAATTTATTATGTATCAAACCATAGGTATTTCGTTGGTTCATAAGAGTAAGCATCAAACTAATCAAAAATACCAAGAGCAGGGATATGTTGCTAACAATAATTTTGATGAAACTATTTCACCACATCAAAAAATAACCGGAAATAGAAACAAAAATCATTTTGATTTACTTGTTCCCGAAAATATTTTAGCCTTTAGACATTGTAGAAAATTGAGAATTCTAATTTGTTTCAATTCAAAAAATATAAATTATATAGAAAGAGATCCGGTATTTTGGAACGGAAAGAACGTAAAAAACAGCAGCCAAGTTTCACAGGACAATAACCACCTTGATAGAGAGAAAAATCAATTAATGAAATTAAAGCTCTTTCTTTGGCCTAATTATCGATTAGAAGATTTAGCTTGTATGAATCGTTATTGGTTTGATACTAATAATGGTAGTCGTTTCAGTATGTTAAGGATACATCTGTATCCACGATTGAAAATTTGTTGATAATACACTTTTTCTATATATCCTATACCCTATATATAATAGGGTATATGAAACCAAACAAATACACAGATCACATGTCTTGTCTCACCTTTCATTCTAGTATCCAATATGAAATTGGATTGATTGATTTGAATTCAGGAAATTAGGAGTTCATAAAGAAATTTGCATTAGATTGTTGTATATACTACATTCAAATTTTCAAATTAATGGCATTATTATTATTGATCGGTAAAATCCATATCTGTAAAAAGCAAAGGGGGTTTTTTATGGTAAAAAATTCATTCATTTCGGTTATTTCTCAAAAACAAAACGAAGAAAAGAGAGGGTCTGTTGAATTTCAAGTATTCAGTTTCACCACCAAGATAAGGAGACTTACTTCACATTTGGAATTGCACAAAAAAGACTTTTCATCTCAGAGAGGTTTGCGAAAAATTTTGGGAAAACGTCAACGACTGCTGGCCTATTTGTCAAAAATCAATAGAGGGCGCTATAAAGAATTAATTAGTGAGTTGGATATTCGAGAGATAAAAACTCGTTAATTTGAAGCGTGATGCCATTTGAGCTTAAGCTTAGTCGTTTAAATTTTGATGAACTTCTTTTGACTTTCAGCAATGCATGGAAGAATGACTCGGGAAAAACTTATGATTGCACCAACTACAAGAAAAGACCTCATGATAGTCAATATGGGCCCCCACCACCCATCAATGCATGGTGTTCTTCGACTGATCGTTACTCTCGATGGTGAAGATGTTATTGATTGTGAACCAATATTGGGTTATTTACATAGAGGGATGGAGAAAATTGCGGAAAATCGAACAATTATACAATATTTGCCTTATGTAACACGTTGGGATTATTTAGCTACTATGTTCACAGAAGCAATAACCGTAAATGGACCCGAACAGCTAGGCAATATTCAAGTACCTAAAAGGGCTAGCTATATCAGAGTTATTATGTTGGAGTTGAGTCGTATCGCTTCCCATTTGTTATGGCTTGGCCCTTTTATGGCAGATATTGGGGCGCAGACCCCCTTTTTCTACATTTTTCGAGAACGAGAATTGATATATGACCTATTCGAAGCTGCTACCGGCATGCGCATGATGCATAATTATTTTCGTATCGGAGGAGTCGCTGCTGATCTACCTCATGGCTGGATAGATAAATGTTTGGATTTTTGCAATTATTTTTTAACCGGGGTTGCTGAATATCAAAAGCTTATTACACGGAATCCTATTTTTTTAGAACGGGTTGAGGGCGTAGGCATTATTGGCGGAGAAGAAGCACTAAATTGGGGTTTATCGGGCCCAATGCTACGAGCTTCCGGAATACAATGGGACCTTCGTAAAGTTGATCGGTATGAGTGTTACGACGAATTTGATTGGGAGATTCAATGGCAAAAAGAGGGGGATTCATTAGCTCGGTATTTAGTACGAATCGGCGAAATGACAGAATCCATACAAATTATCCAACAAGCTCTGGAAGGAATTCCAGGGGGACCCTATGAAAATTTGGAAAGCCGCCACTTTGATAGAATAAAAGACTCCGAATGGAATGATTTTGAATATCGATTTATTAGTAAAAAACCTTCTCCAACTTTTGAATTGTCCAAGCAAGAACTTTATGTAAGAGTCGAATCACCAAAAGGAGAATTGGGAATTTTTCTGATAGGAGATCAGAGTGTTTTTCCTTGGAGATGGAAAATTAGACCGCCGGGTTTTATCAACTTGCAAATTCTTCCGCAGTTAGTTAAAAGAATGAAATTGGCTGATATTATGACGATACTAGGTAGCATAGATATCATTATGGGAGAAGTTGATCGTTGAAATGCTAATTGATACAACAGAAATACAACCTATCAATTTTTTTTTCAGATTGGAATCCTTAAAAGAAGTCTATGGGATCATATGGATGCTTGTCCCGATTTTCATTCTTGTATTAGGAATCACACTAGGTGTACTAGTAATTGTTTGGTTAGAAAGAGAAATATCTGCAGGGATACAACAACGTATTGGCCCCGAATACGCGGGGCCTTTGGGAATTCTTCAAGCTTTAGCAGATGGTACAAAACTACTTTTCAAAGAAAATCTTCTTCCATCTAGAGGAGATAGTC